TTCATCCGACACGTACACGTCATGGGCATCCCGCCTTTCTATGTTCTATAGACTTGTATGTAACTATTGAGAGTGAAGATATTCTACATAATGTGAATATTCCACCCAAAAGTTTGCTTTTAGTTCAAAACGATCAATATGTAGAATCAGAACAAGTAATTGCTGAGATTCGCGCAGGAATATCCACTTTGAATTTTAAAGAGAAGGTTCGAAAACATATTTATTCTGATTCAGACGGAGAAATGCACTGGAGTACCGATGTCTATCATGCACCCGAATTTACATATGGTAATGTTCATCTATTACCAAAAACAAGTCATTTATGGATATTATTAGGAGGGCCGTGCAGGTCCAGTCTAGTCTACCTTTCGATCCACAAGGATCAGGATCAAATGAATGCGCATTCTCTTTCTGGCAAGCGAAGATATACTTCTAACCTCTCAGTAACCAATGATCAGGCGAGGCAGAAATTGTTTAGTTCGGATTTTTATGGTCAAAAAGAAGATAGGATTCCTGATTATTCAGACCTTAATCGAATCATATGTACTGGTCAGTATAATCTCGTATATTCGCCTATTCTTCACGGGAATTCTGATTTATTGTCAAAAAGGCGAAGAAATAAATTCATCATTCCACTACACTCGATTCAAGAACTCGAGAATGAACTAATGCCCTGTTCAGGTATCTCGATTGAAATCCCCGTAAATGGTATTTTCCGTCGAAATAGTATTCTTGCTTATTTCGATGATCCTCGATACAGAAGAAAGAGTTCGGGCATTATTAAATATGGGACTATAGAAACGCATTCAGTCATCAAAAAAGAGGATTTGATTGAGTATCGAGGAGTCAAGGAATTTAGGCCAAAATACCAAATGAAAGTAGATCGATTTTTTTTCATTCCTGAAGAGGTGCATATCTTGCCCGGATCTTCTTCCATAATGGTACGGAACAATAGTATCGTTGGGGTCGATACACAAATCACCTTAAATCTAAGAAGCCGAGTCGGTGGGTTAGTCCGGGTGGAGAGAAAAAAAAAACGAATTGAACTGAAAATCTTTTCTGGAGATATCCATTTTCCTGGAGAGACGGATAAGATATCCAGACATACCGGCGTTTTGATACCACCAGGAACAGGAAAAAGAAATTCCAAGGAATACAAAAAAGTTAAAAATTGGATCTATGTCCAACGAATTACACCTAGTAAGAAAAGGTTTTTTGTTTTAGTTCGACCTGTCGTCACATATGAAATAACGGACGGTATAAATTTAGGAACCCTTTTTCCACCGGATCCATTGCAGGAAAGGGATAATGTGCAACTTCGAATTGTCAATTATATCCTTTATGGAAATGGCAAACCGATTCGAGGAATTTCTGACACAAGTATTCAATTAGTTCGGACTTGTTTAGTATTGAATTGGAACCAAGACAAAAAAAGTTCTTCTTGCGAAGAAGCCCGTGCTTCTTTTGTTGAAATAAGGACAAATGGTTTGATTCGACATTTCCTAAGAATCAACTTAGTGAAATCCCCTATTTCGTATATCGGAAAAAGGAATGATCCGTCGGGGTCAGGATTGCTCTCTGATAATGGATCAGATTGTACCAATATCAACCCCTTTTCTGCCATTTATTCCTATTCCAAGGCAAAAATTCAACAATCTCTTAACCAACCTCAAGGAACTATTCATACGTTGTTGAATAGAAATAAGGAATGTCAGTCGTTGATAATTTTGTCAGCAGCCAATTGTTCTCGAATGGAGCCATTCAAAGATGTAAAATATCACAGTGTGGTAAAAGAATCAATTAAAAAAGATCCCCTAATTCCAATTAGGAATTCATTGGGCCCTTTAGGAACATGCCTTCCAATTGAGAATTTTTATTCATCTTACCATTTAATAACTCATAATCAGATCTTAGTAACTAAATATTTGCAACTTGACAATTTAAAACAGACTTTTCAAGTGATTAAATTAAAATATTATTTAATGGATGAAAATGGAAAAATTTTTAATCCCGATCCATGCCGTAACATTATTTTAAATCCAGTCAATTTGAATTGGTCTTTTCTCCATCACAATTATTGTGCAGAGACATCTAAAATAATTAGTCTTGGACAGTTTATTTGTGAAAATGTATGTATAGCCAAAAATGGACCGCCCCTCAAATCGGGTCAAGTTATACTTGTTCAAGTTGACTCGATAGTGATACGATCAGCTAAGCCTTATTTGGCCACCCCCGGAGCAACTGTTCATGGCCATTATGGGGAAACCCTTTACGAAGGAGATACATTAGTTACATTTATATATGAAAAATCGAGATCTGGTGATATAACACAGGGTCTTCCAAAAGTAGAACAGGTCTTAGAAGTGCGTTCGATTGATTCAATATCCATGAATCTAGAAAAGAGGGTTGAGAGTTGGAACAAATGTATACCAAGAATTCTTGGAATTCCTTGGGGATTCTTGATTGGTGCTGAGCTAACTATAGCGCAAAGCCGAATCTC